TTCATATTTTTAAAAAGTGTACATTTCATATTTTTCTATTGGGTAGTACACAGGTTCTATCATCTATTAGATTTATTTTTGGGAAAATAATAGTTATATTCTTATAAAATTCGGGATTTTTATAAGTTTTTTTTTCGATAGATTATATTTTTATAAAATATTGAAAAGTATACTTTGGAATTGATTAAAAATAAGGGTTTATTTTATATTAAACAAAAATTTGTACACCTAAAAAAAGTTTGTGTTCTTAATAAATGTTTACAATAATAATAATATATAAATATATATATATATATAAGAACATAATAATTAATAAATATTTATATAATGGTAAGGCATTAAATATATATATTTAATTTATTTTAAATGGTTCATATTTATTTATTAATCATTGCTTATTAATACATACGTCCTAGGGAATTAATAAATGCTTATGGAAAAAAAAAGTTTTTAACGGCATTAATAAAATATTTTATAATATATAGTGAACCTTATTAATTAGTCTGCTAATATTATAGATTTATTTAATATTACAATGTATTATTATTGGTAGAATGTAATTAATTTAATATTATATAAATATTTTATAACCTGTATAGAATATGTAAATATTTATTAAAGAAGAAATAATTTTAAGAAAATTGTATTATAAAACAATTTAATTAATACTATAAGAAGCTTCTCTCTTTTTTGAAAATAAAGAAAAAAAAAGAGAGAAGCTTCTTATAGTACCACCTTTTATAAGAATGAGCAAAATTTATAGTTACTATAAAAACTTTATAAAAGTTTTAAATAACTTATGCTTAATTATATTTAATTTATAAATTTATTTATAGTTAAATTAATTTATAATCTATTTTTTTTTTTTATTAAAAATTACGCAATAAATTTGCGATAATAAAGGTATTAATATTAATCTTAAAAACTAAACCATTATTTTCTTTTTTTTATAAAAATAATAAAATCGGGTTTATTGTTTTAAAATTCGCTTTTCGGGAGGAAATTTACGTATTTTAATTTATTTAGGTAATTAGAATTTTAAATTGAATTATTTGATCTATTATTGATGAATGACTGTAAAAGTTTAATTTTAGCTGTAATTTAATTATTTATTTATTTTACATGTAAATTTTTGTATGTATATTTTTTATTCTCAATGAATATTAAATTAATTTTATTCGCAGTATTTAGTATTATAAATCAACTAAGGTTGGATTTAGTAAAATATGGTAAGTGCAGGATAAATTTGTGCCAGCATCTGCGGTTATACAAATTGTACAAATTAAATGTTTTAGTAAGTAGTTAATTATTATTTAAATAAAATTTATTATAATTTTAGGTGAAATTTTGATTATATTTAATTTTGTTAATAATTGAAGTGAGGCTATTAAAATTTTATTATAAACTAGGATTAGATACCCTATTATTAAAATTTTAAAATTAATATACTAAGGTAGTAATTGTTATGTTCATGAAACTTAAAAAATTTGGCGGTAATTTAGTCCTTTTAGAGGAACCTGTCCCGTGATCGATGATCCACGATAAATTTTACTAATTTTATTAGTTTATATACCGTCGTTATCAGATAATTTTATAAGAATAAAATTTTCTATAATTAATATTTTAATATATTTCAGATCAAGGTGTAGCTTATGAATTAGAGGAGATGGGTTACAATAAATTAATTTATATGAATAATAAGTTGAAATATTTGTTTGAAGGTGGATTTAATAGTAATATTAATTATATTATTAATATGATTTTGGCTCTATATTATGCACACATCGCCCGTCGCTCTTTTCCTAAGGAAAGATAAGTCGTAACAGAGTAGGTGTACTGGAAAGTGTACCTGGAAAGACAAATTAGAGCTTGATAGTTAAGTATTTCATTTACATTGAAAGGGTTTTCGTGCAATTCGATATAATTTGATAAAATAAAATTACTTTATTTATTTTGATTATTTTATTTTTAATAAAAGGAATTTTATAATTATTAGTTTTTAGTATTTTAAAGAAAAAATAATTTTTGTTATAGTTAATTAGTACTTTAAAGGAATTTTGAAATATAATATTATAGTAAAAAAGTATAATTAATTATTAGTACCTTTTGTATCAGGGTTTATTAATTATTTTTAATGAATTTTATTATTCCCGAATCCAGGAGAGTTAATTTTATATTAAATTTAATGTTGCAAAATTATTTTAAATATATAATTAGTAATGAAATGTTATTCGTTTCTGGAAATATCTGGTTTTTTAAGAATTAAATTTAATTTAGCTTATATGAAATAATTTAATTAAATTGTTTAATTAAATTATTTTTTATAGGAAAATATTATAGGGATAAGCTTGTGATATTATTTAATAAGTTAATATTTTTATTAAGATAGATAGGATTAGAAATTTTCATTCTTGGCTAAAATGTTATAATTAATTTATTTAAAACAAAAATTTATTGGACTTTTATTATTTATTAAAAATTTTTTTAAAATTATTTTAAAAAGTTATAATGATAAAATTAGTATTATATTAGGTAAATATAATTATTTTATATAGATAATAATAAGGAATTCAGCAAAATTATACTCGCCTGTTTATCAAAAACATGTCTTTTTGATTTTAATAAAAAGTCTAATCTGCCCACTGAAGTTTTTGAAGGGCCGCAGTAATTTGACTGTGCAAAGGTAGCATAATCATTTGTCTCTTAAATGGAGGCTTGTATGAATGATTGGACGAGGTATAAACTGTCTCATTGTTAAAGTAATAAAAATTTAACATTTTAGTTAAAAGGCTTAAATGTTGTTGGAGGACGAGAAGACCCTATAGATCTTTATATTAATTAATATTTTTTATTTTAGAAAAATAATTTAATGAATATTAATTTAATGTTTTGTTGGGGTGACAAGAAAATTTAATAAACTTTTCTTTTATATAAACATAAATTAGTGAATATATGATCCATTATTATTGATTATAAGAATAAGTTACCTTAGGGATAACAGCGTTATTTTGTTGGAGAGTTCATATTGATAACAAAGTTTGCGACCTCGATGTTGAATTAAAGAAACTTTAAAGTGCAGCAGCTTTAAGATGTAGGTCTGTTCGACCTTTAAATCTTTACATGATTTGAGTTCAGACCGGCGTAAGCCAGGTCGGTTTCTATCCTCAATTAATTAATATAGTTTAGTACGAAAGGACCAACTATAAAAATAATATTTTATAAATTTGAATAAAATTAGTTACTTTGGCAGATAAGTGTATTGAATTTAGAATTCATAAATGTAAATATTTTACAGGTAATAATTTTTTATATGGATTTGGTAAATATTGTTTTAAGAAGTTTATTGTTATTAATTATGGTATTGGTTGGTGTTGCTTTTTTAACTTTATTAGAACGCAAAGTTTTGGGTTATATCCAGATTCGTAAGGGTCCAAATAAGGTTGGGTTTTGTGGTGTCATTCAGCCTTTTAGTGATGCAATTAAATTATTTACTAAGGAGCAGACTTATCCTATTATATCTAACTATGTAAGTTATTATTTTTCTCCTGTTGTTAGTTTGTTTTTGTCATTATTAATTTGAATATTAATTCCATATACAACAAATTTTTATAGATTTGGATTAGGGATTTTATTTTTTTTATGTTGTACAAGAATAGGTGTTTATACTGTAATAATTGCTGGTTGATCTTCTAATTCTAATTATGCTTTATTAGGGGGTTTACGCGCTGTAGCACAAACTATTTCTTATGAAGTGAGAATAGCTTTATTAATATTATCTTTAGTTATATTAATTGGTAGATATAATTTATTAGAGTTTGAATTATATCAAAATATTATTTGATTTTTGTTTTTATTTTTTCCTGTGTCTTTAATTTGGGCAAGTTCAATATTGGCAGAGACAAATCGTACCCCTTTTGATTTTGCTGAAGGTGAATCGGAACTAGTTTCTGGTTTTAATGTGGAGTATAGAAGAGGTGGATTTGCTTTAATTTTTTTATCTGAATATTCAAGAATTTTATTTATAAGAATATTATTTTCTGTAATGTTTTTGGGTTCTGGATTAATATCATTAATTTTTTATTTGAAATTATTATTTATTTCATTTTTTTTTATTTGGGTTCGTGGAACTTTACCGCGTTATCGTTATGATAAATTAATATATTTGGCTTGAAGGAGTTATTTGCCTTTATCATTAAATTTTTTAATTTTTTATATTGGATTAAAGATTTTTTTATTTTCTTTATTGGTTTAGTTAAATAAAATTAGTATGATTAAATTAATAATGGAATATACCATTATCTTATGCTTTCAAAACATATGCTTATTCAAGCTCATTAATTAGTAAATTAGTTTATCTCATATATAGTGAATAATTGGATTACTTAAGTAATAAGTGAAATATAAAACAGTAAGAATTTGTCCTGTTATAATATATGGGTCTTCTACTGGTCGTGCACCAATTCATGTTAATAAAATAACTGTTGTTACTATAAATCAAAATATAATTTGATTAATTGGATAAAATTGTAGTCCTCGGAATTTTCTAGCAAAGTAAAAAGGTATAATAAATAGAATTGCAATTGATATAACTAATGCAATTACTCCACCTAATTTATTAGGAATTGAACGTAGAATAGCATATGCGAATAGAAAATATCATTCTGGTTGGATGTGAACTGGTGTAACTAGTGGATTTGCTGGAATAAAATTATCTGGATCTCCTAGTCCATATGGAGAATATAAGGTGATTATAATTAATATAATAAGTATTAGGATAAATCCTACTATGTCTTTATATGAGAAGTATGGATGAAATGGAATTTTATCACAATTACTATTAATTCCTAATGGATTATTGGATCCTGTTTGATGAAGGAATAATAAGTGAATTATTGTAGCTGCAGCTACAATAAATGGTAAAAGGAAGTGGAATGTGAAGAATCGGGTTAATGTAGCATTATCAACAGCAAATCCACCTCATAATCATTGAACAAGATTAGTTCCTAAATATGGAATGGCTGAGAGTAAATTTGTGATTACGGTTGCTCCTCAAAATGATATTTGCCCTCATGGAAGAACATATCCTATAAAGGCTGTTGCTATAACCAGAAATAGAATAATAACACCAATTATTCAGGTGTGTATAAATATATAAGAGCTATAATAAAGCCCTCGTCCAATATGAAGGTAAATACAGATGAAAAAAAATGATGCGCCATTTGCATGAATAGTGCGAATAATTCATCCATAGTTAACATCTCGAATAATATGAGTTACTCTATTAAATGCTATATTAATATCGGCTGTATAATGTATAGCTAGAAATAGTCCGGTAATGATTTGAATAATTAAGCAAAGTCCTAGTAAAGATCCAAAATTTCATCATGCTGAAATATTTAATGGTGCTGGTAAATCTACTAGTGCATTATTGGCAATTTTGAATAAAGGGTGGGTAATACGTATTGGTTTATTTATCATTAGAATAATTGTCGTAATGGGCCATGATTAATTTTAGTAATTTTAACAATAATAATTAGTGTTAGTAACAAATAATTTATTATTATAATGGTAATATTTATAGTAGGATTGTTATATAATTTAATTAGGGGATTTTCATTTTCGTTAAATATTAAGTTATTATTAAATATTATTATTTCATAATTATTATAATTTAACAAAAGTTGATCAAATATAAATATTCTTATTGAAGAAATAACTAATAAGATAATTGATAAAATTAATCAGTTTATTGAAATTGAGAATAATTCATTGGAAGCAAGACTTGTTATATAAATAAATAGAACTAGTATACCTCCTAATATAATTAAGAATAAAATATAAGAAAATCAGTATGAATACGAGTATAGTCCACAGGTTATACTAACAATAATTGTTTGAATTAATAAGATTAATCCTATTGCTAAAGGGTGTTTAGTATTAATAAAGTTTATTGATAAGATTATATTTATTGAATTTAATAAAAAAATTTCAGAGAATAGTTTAATTAAAATAATAATTTTGGAGATTATAGATAAGGAATTTCTTTTTCTCTGATGAATTAAAAGGGTTTAACCTTTTTTTTGGCTTACAAAACCAATGTTTTTATTAAACTATTAAATCTAATGATAATAGTTGTTACTGTAATATTTATTTCTGGTTGTTTATCTTATAGATTGAAACGTAAACATTTATTGAGAATACTGATTAGATTAGAATATATTGTTATTAGATTATTTTTTTTTTTAATTTTATATCTGGTAAATTATAATTATGAATTTTTTTTTACTATAATTTTTTTAACATTTAGTGTATGTGAAGGTGCATTAGGATTGGGTATTTTAGTAATAGTAGTTCGCACACACGGAAATGATTATTTTCAATCATTTACTAGTTTATATTAATGATAAAATATTTATTAATAATTTTTTTTTTGAGACCCTTAGTTTTGTTGAATAATGTTTATTGGGTGGTTCATTTTATTTTATTTATAAGAAGATTTATATTTATAATAATAGTTCAACCTACTTGATTATTTAATTATATTAGTTATTTTATAGGAATAGATTTAATTTCATATGGTTTAATTTTATTAAGATTTTGAATTTGTTCTTTAATATTAATAGCTAGAGAATCAATTAATAAAAATAATTATTCTAGAAATTTTTTTTTTTTTAGAATTATTATTTTAATGTTGATATTATACCTAACTTTTTCTTCAATAAATTTATTTTATTTTTATTTATTTTTTGAGTCAAGATTAATTCCTACATTATTTTTAATTGTTGGTTGGGGGTATCAGCCTGAACGATTACAGGCTGGTGTATATTTATTGTTTTATACTTTATTTGCTTCATTACCTATGTTAGTTAGATTATTTTATATATATATAAGTATAAGAAGTTTAGCATATTTTATATTTATTGAAGATTATATTATAAATTATTTATTTTATTTGGGTATATTATTTGCTTTTTTGGTAAAAATACCTATGTTTTTAGTGCATTTATGATTACCAAAAGCACATGTAGAGGCACCTATTTCTGGTTCAATAATTTTGGCAGGAATTATATTAAAGTTAGGGGGTTATGGACTTCTTCGTGTAATAAAGTTGATTTCATCAATTGGTATAAAGTTAAATATTATTTGAGTAAGAATTTCTTTAGTAGGTGGGGTTTTAGTTAGATTATTATGTTTGCGGCAGATTGATATAAAATCATTAATTGCTTATTCATCTATTTCTCATATAAGATTAGTTATTTCAGGAATTATAACTATAAATATTTGAGGTTATTGTGGTTCATATTGTTTAATAATAGGTCATGGTTTATGTTCTTCAGGGATATTTTGTTTAGCTAATATTAGATATGAACGTAGTGGAAGACGAAGATTATTAATTAATAAAGGTTTAATAAATTTTATACCAAGAATATGTTTATGATGATTTTTATTAAGTTCTTCTAATATGGCTGCTCCTCCTTCATTAAATTTATTGGGTGAAATTAGATTATTAAATAGATTAATTGGTTGATCTTGAAGAACTCTTTTTTCTTTATCTATTATATCTTTTTTTAGTGCTGCTTATAGATTGTATTTATATTCTTATAGTCAACATGGTGAATATTATTCTGGGTTTTATAGAAGATTTAATGGAAATTTACGAGAATTTATATTATTAATATTACATTGGCTTCCCTTAAATATATTAATTTTAAAAAGTGAATTAACTATATTATGATTATATTTAAATAGTTTATTAAAATTTTGATTTGTGGTGTCAAAGATATGAAGAATTTCATTTTAAATAATTTCTATTTGTTTAATATTTTTTGTAAGTTTATTAATAATGTCAATTTCTTTGTTTATAACGTGTTTATATTTTATTATTAATGATTTAGTTTTATTTATTGAATGAGAAGTTTTAAGATTAATATCAAGAACAATTATAATAACGATTTTATTAGATTGAATATCTTTATTATTTATAAGATTTGTATTATTTATTTCTTCAATAGTAATTTATTATAGTGATGATTATATATTTGGAGATGAAAATTTAAATCGTTTTATTATTTTAGTATTAATATTTGTTTTATCAATAGTATTTTTAATTATTTCACCTAATTTAATTAGAATTTTATTAGGTTGAGATGGATTAGGGCTAGTTTCTTATTGTTTAGTAATTTATTATCAAAATGTAAAGTCTTATAATGCTGGAATAATTACTGCTTTAACAAATCGGATTGGGGATGTAGCTTTATTATTATCAATTGCATGAATATTAAATTATGGAAGATGAAACTATATTTATTATTTAGATTGTATAAAAACTGATTTTATAATAATAATAATTTCTTGTTTAATTGTTTTAGCTGCTATAACTAAGAGTGCGCAAATTCCTTTTTCATCTTGGTTACCTGCTGCTATGGCAGCACCTACTCCTGTTTCTGCTTTAGTTCATTCATCAACATTAGTAACTGCAGGTGTTTATTTATTAATTCGATTTAATTTTGCTTTTATAAATACTTATTTAAGAAAAGTACTTTTATTCTTATCTGTTTTAACAATGTTTATGGCTGGATTGGGGGCAAATTTTGAGTTTGATTTAAAGAAAATTATTGCATTATCAACATTAAGTCAGTTAGGGTTAATAATAAGAATTTTGTCAATAGGTTTTTATAATTTGGCTTTTTTTCATCTTTTAAGACATGCATTATTTAAAGCTTTATTATTTATGTGTGCTGGTTCAGTTATTCATAATATAAAAAATATACAAGATATCCGATATATAGGTGGTTTAATTAATATAATGCCTTTAACTTGTACTTGCTTAAATGTTGCAAATTTGGCTTTGTGTGGAATACCTTTTTTGGCTGGATTTTATTCAAGGGATTTAATTTTGGAAATATTATTAATAAATGAGGTTAATTTATTAATTTTTATGTTGTATTTTTTGTCTACAGGATTAACTGTATGTTATTCTATACGTTTAATATATTATTCAATGACTGGCGAATATAATTTTTATAGCTTACATAGAATTAATGATGGATATTGATTAATATTAAAGGGTATGCTAGGGTTATTGTTTTTAGCTATTATGGGGGGAAGATTATTATCTTGATTAATTATTCCTACTCCAAATTTAATTTGTTTGCCATTTTATTTAAAGATTCTGACTTTAGTTGTAAGATTAGTAGGGGGATTATTAGGTTATGAATTATTTCAATTTAAATTAAGTTGAGATCAAAAATTAATAAATTTTTATAATTTAACTAATTTTTTAGGAAGAATATGATTTATACCAACTTTATCAACATCTTATTTAAATTTTTTTAGATTAAAAATTGGAGCAATGGTAATTAAGAATATTGATCAGGGTTGAAATGAATATTATGGGGCACAATCAATTTTTAAAATTTTTACTAATTATTCTCAGATAAATAGAGTTTTGTTTTTTAATAATTTTAAAATTTATTTGGTAAGATTTATTTTATGAATTATTGTTTTAATTATTTTAATAATAATTTATTTAAATAGCTTAAATGAAAGCATAACATTGAAGATGTTAGGATAGTTAAAGACTTTTAAATGTTTATAAAAACTATTGTTTTATTATTACAATGAAAATGTAGTGTTTTTTTTAAACTATATAAACATATTTATGTAGTATGAAGAAATATTAATGGAATTAAACCACTAAAGAAAAAAGTTAGCAGCTTTTTCTTGATCAACATATTTCTTTAATCGGAATAGTGATTCAATGATATCATTAACAGTGATATACCTCTTTTTGGTTTCGATTAATAAGTTTGGGTATATTTTATACCAAGGGTTAGGTCGAAATTAACTGTGATTATTCACTTCAAACTTGAGAAAAATTGAGTATAAATCAATACTTTTTGAGTGCAATTCAAATGTTATATTTAACTATATTCCCAGGTTACTCAATTAAGGGCACCTTGTTTTCATTCGTGATATAGACCAATAAGAAGGATAAATAAAAATGTAATTGAGGAGATAAATCAAATTCATAGATTAGAGGTTTTTATAATTACTATAATTGGAAGAATTAAGGCGATTTCTACATCAAAAATTAAGAAAATAATTGCAATTAGGAAGAAGTGTAGTGAGAAAGGAATTCGTGCTGAGCATTTAGGGTCAAATCCGCATTCGAAGGGGGAATTTTTTTCTCGATCATTAAAGGATTTTTTTGAAAGGGAGGAGGCTAGTAATATTATGATACTTCTAATTAAGAAAATTATTATACTTATTGATAAAATTATTAGGATTATTTATACTAAAACTATTTAGTCCTTTTGATTGGAAGTCAAATATACTTATATACTATATAAATATTATCTACCTCATCAGTAAATGGAAATGTAGAGAAATAATCATACTACATCTACAAAATGTCAATATCAAGCAGCTGCTTCAAATCCAAAATGATGATTAGATGAGAAATGGAAGTTGATATGGCGAATGAAGCATACTAGTAAGAATGTTGTCCCGATAATTACATGTAATCCATGAAAGCCTGTTGCTATAAAAAATGTTGATCCATAAACTGAGTCAGCAATAGTAAATGGGGCTTCAATATATTCATATGCTTGGAGTAGGGTGAAGTATAATCCTAATATAATAGTAAAAAATATTCCTTGAGTTGTTTGAGTAAAGTTTCTATTTATTAAGCTGTGGTGGGCTCAAGTAATAGTAATTCCTGATGATAATAAAATTACTGTATTAAGAAGGGGAATTTCTACAGGGTTAAATGTAATAATACCTAATGGAGGTCATGTTACTCCAATTTCAATTGATGGGGATAAGCTTCTGTGGAAGTAGGCTCAGAAGAAGCTAATGAAGAAAAATACTTCTGAAATGATAAATAAAATTATTCCCCAACGTAATCCTAAAATTACATTAGATGTATGAAGTCCTTGAAGAGTGCTTTCGCGGATTACATCACGTCATCATTGAATTATTGTAAGGATTATAACAGTGTTACCTAAAATTAGTAAAGATACATCAAATATATGAAATCATTTAATTATACCTGAGGTTGTAATTATTGCTGCTAGAGCACCTGTTAGTGGTCATGGTCTATAATCTACTAGGTGATAAGGATGATTTTGTGTTGTCATTAATTTACTTCACTTGAATATAAGGTTCTAAGAACAGCAAATACATAAGATTGAATAATTGCCACTGCAGATTCTAAAGTTAAAAGGGCAATTTGGGTAATGATTAAAATATTAATTATTAAAATATTTATTGAGGGGCCTGTTCTACCTAGTAAGGTGAGTAATAAATGTCCTGCAATTATATTTGCAGCTAGACGTACAGCTAGAGTTCCGGGTCGGATTAAGTTACTAATTGTTTCGATGCATACTATAAATGGTATTAGAGCTGCAGGAGTTCCTTGTGGAACTAGATGAGCAAATATATGTGTTGAGTGATTGATTCACCCGTATAGTATAAATCTTAGTCATAGGGGAAGAGCGAGTGAGAGTGTTATTACTATATGACTAGTACTAGTAAAAACATAAGGAAATAATCCTATAAAATTATTAAATATAATTAATGAGAATAAGGATACAAAGATAAAAGTTCTTCCGTTTTTTCCTGATGAACCTAGGAGGGTTTTAAATTCTTTATGAAGTGAAGATATAATATTATATCATAATATATGAAATCGTGATGGTGTTAATCAGAATGGTATTGGAATAATAATAATACCAATAATTGAGCTTAGTCAGTTAATAGATATATTAAAGATATTAGTGGAGGGATCAAATATGGAAAATAAGTTACTTATCATTTTCAGTGTAAAAATGGTTTTTCAAAATTTTTAATTTTATTTGAGTAGATTGGCTTATAAATTGTAATAAAGTAATTTATAATACATATAATAATTAATATTATTACGAAGAATAAGAATAAGACTCATCAGGATAAAGGACTTATTTGTGGAATCAAAAAGTACTAGGTTTAACTAATTATTTTAATATGACATATTAAAGTTATAATTTAACTAACTTTTTCATTAGAAGTAGGCACTAATTTACTATTAATTGGTTTAAGAGACCATTACTTGCTTTCAGTCATCTAATGAAAACTTTTCTTTAATTCAAGAAATAAAGTTATATATAGGGATTAATTCTAAAACAATAGGTATAAATCTGTGGTTTGCCCCACAGATTTCAGAACATTGACCAAAGAATAATCCAAGACGGTTAATAAGAAAATTACCTTGATTAAGTCGTCCAGGTGAAGCATCAGCTTTTACACCGGTAGCTGGAACAGTTCATGAATGAATTACATCTGCAGCTCTAATTAATACTCGAATTTGAGTTATAAGGGGGAGAGTTGTTCGATTATCAACATCAATTAGACGGAATCCATTAAGGTTAAGTTGGTTTGTTGGGATTATGTAAGCATCAAATTCTACATCAAAAAAATCTGAATATTCATAACTTCAATATCATTGATGACCAATTGTTTTAAGTGTTATTGTTGGTGATTCAATCTCGTCAAGTATATAAAGTAATTTTAAGGATGGTAAAGCGATAAAAATTAATGTTATTGCTGGTATTAATGTTCAAACAATTTCAATTAATTGACCATCGATGACAAATCGATCTGTAGTTTTATTTTTTAAAAGGATGTATATTAAATATCTAACTATTCCTGTAATGATAGCTAAGATGAATAATGCACTATCATGGAAAAAAGTTAATTGTTCTATTAATGGAGAAGCACTATCTAGTAGTCAGATATCTGATCATGTAGCCATTTCTAATAAAAGATTTTCTTTATATATAATGCTTAAAATTATTGCACTATTCTGCCATATTAGAAGTTTGTTATGATAGGAAGTTCTGAATAACTATGTTCTGCAGGAGGATAATTTTGGAATCATTCAATAGAAGTATTAAATTGTATTGGAAATACAACTACTCGTTTGGTATACATTCTTTCTCATAAAATGTAAAAGAAGAATATAACTCCGATAAATGATACAATTGATCCTATTGATGAGATAATATTTCATGTGGTATAAGCATCAGGATAATCTGAATAACGTCGAGGTATTCCACTTAATCCTAAAAAGTGTTGAGGAAAAAATGTTAAATTTACTCCAATAAATATAATTGTAAATTGAATTTTTAATAAGTTGTCATTTATAGTTAGTCCTGTAAGTAGAGGATATCAGTGAATAAATCCACCTATAATAGCAAATACTGCACCTATTGAAAGTACATAATGAAAGTGAGCTACTACATAATAAGTATCATGTAAAATAATATCAATTGATGAGTTAGCTAGAACAACACCTGTTAATCCTCCTACTGTAAATAAAAATACAAATCCGAGAGCTCATAATAGAGATGGTGTAAATTTAATTTGTCTACCATGAAGAGTAGCTAGTCATCTAAATACTTTAATACCTGTAGGTACGGCAATGATTATAGTTGCTGAAGTAAAGTATGCACGTGTATCAACATCTATTCCTACCGTAAATATATGATGAGCTCAAACTACAAATCCTAATAGTCCAATAGCTAGTATTGCATAAATTATACCTAGAGCTCCAAATGTTTGTGTTTTTCCTCTTTCTTGAGCAATAATATGTCTAACTAATCCAAATCCTGGTAAAATTAAAATATAAACTTCTGGATGTCCAAAAAATCAGAATAAATGTTGGTATAAAATAGGGTCTCCTCCTCCCGCGGGGTCAAAGAAAGATGTATTAAGGTTTCGATCAGTTAATAATATGGTAATAGCTCCAGCTAATACTGGTAAAGAGAGTAATAGAAGAATAGCTGTAATAACTACAGATCACACAAATAAAGGTATTCGGTCAAGTGTTATGTATGATAAGCGTATATTAATTACTGTTGTAATAAAATTTACTGCACCAAGAATTGATGATACACCTGCTAGGTGAAGACTAAAAATGGCTAGATCAACTGATGCCCCAGCATGAGCAATACCTGAAGAGAGGGGGGGATAAACAGTTCATCCTGTCCCAGCTCCACTTTCTACAATTCTTGAAGTTAATAGTAAGGTTAATGATGGAGGTAATAATCAAAATCTTATATTATTTATTCGAGGGAATGCTATATCTGGTGCAGCTAATATTAATGGTACCAATCAGTTACCAAATCCTCCAATTATAATAGGTATTACTATGAAAAAAATTATTACGAAAGCATGAGCTGTAACAATTACGTTATAAATTTGGTCATCACCAATAAGTGATCCTGGTTGACCGAGTTCAGCACGAATTAGAAGTCTTAAACTTGTTCCAATAAGGCCTGATCATACACCGAATACAAAATATAAGGTTCCAATATCTTTATGGTTAGTTGAGAATAATCATTGTCGCGTTAATTGGTAAGATGGCTGAAGATTAGGCGATAAATTGTAAATTTATTTATAGGATTTAAATCCTTCTTACTATATTAAGATTTAAGGGATTAAGACACATTATTTATAGCTTTGAAGGCTATTAGTTTATTTAACTTAAAATCTTGGTCTTGTATTCATTTAATGATATTAAATTGCAAATTTAATGGTGGATATTATTATCCTTAGACCTAAAAAATGGAATAAAAAAAGATGATTAAAATTAATATGAAGGTGGATAAATAATTTATTATTATTGTAAAGAAGTTAATTGAGTTAGATTCAGTTTTATTTCAAGAGATTATTGAAGAATTAATTGTTAAGGCTGAATATGAAATTCGGATATAAAAGAATAGTGTGAGTAGGGTGAAGATTACTATAATAATAGTAATAAAGGTGAAGTTTGTTCTTAAATTTTGAATGATTAATCATTTTGGTAAAAATCCGGTAAATGGGGGGAGTCCTCCTAGAGATAAAAAATTACATAATAGCAGGAATTTACTAATTGGATTAATATTTAAATTTGTAAATAGTTGATTAAAATAGAAGATATTTGTGTTTATAAATATTGAAATAATTGATAATGAAATTATTGTATAAATGGAAAAGTAGATAATTCAGTAATTGATTGAAATTAATAAACTTCTTAATATTCATCCAATATGATTAATTGATGAGTAGGCAATAAGTCTTCGTATATTTGTTTGGTTAAGCCCACCAATTGATCCTAAAATAATTCTAAATATAATTGCTAATATAATAAATTTGGTATTGATACAATAATATGTTAGGATAAATGGAGCAATTTTTTGTCATGTTATTAATACAAATCTATTAATTCAATTAAGTCCTTCTATTACTTCAGGGAACCAGAAATGGAATGGTGCTGCTCCTATTTTTAATAATAAGGATGAATTAAGGATAATTTCTGTTATTTGTTGGATGTTAATATTGTTAATTAATAAAATTGAGAATAACAATATTCTTGATGCAATAGCTTGTGAAAGAAAATATTTTAAGGCTGATTCTGTAGATGTCTTTCTATTTTCTTCTGAAATTAGTGGAATAAATGATATAAGATTAATTTCTAATCCTATTCAAGCTCCAAATCATGAATTTGAGGAGATTGAGATTATGGTTCCTATAATTAAGGTGAAATAAAAGAGAGATATATTAATATTTTTAAATATTAAAAAGAAAAGGTCTATACCTTTATAAATGGGGTATGAACCCAGTAGCTTAATTAGCTTATCTTTTTGTATTTTAGTATATGAGGTATATTAGTTTTTGATACTAAAGGGAATAGTTTAATTCTATTAAATACATTAATTTTAATTGTGCGCATAATTATTTAATATAATAAATTAATGTAGATACAATAAGTATTTAATTTATCCTATCAAGATAATCCTTTAGTCAGGCACTACATT